GAAGTAGGATAATCTTATGATAATTTCCTACCGACAACATATCTAAATAATAATAATAAATATATACGGAACAATTTATGTTCTATAGTTTACATACGCTCATATGTTTTGTTATAATTCAAATTGAAAGGCATTTTTGATTGAAAAAATCAATACTAATTGATTCTGTCTCAATTTGTATTTTTTAGGAAAACACAATTTGAGAAAAAAATCCCAGAATTGTTCATGAATTCGAAGTAAGTAATTAAGAGTTACTGGTTCAAATTAGTCGGCTGAAAATACACATTTAGTTTCTCACTAGAAAAGGGAGAGAATTTTTTTTTTGCATTGTGTATTTTCAGATACTTTAAATCCATCGAAGGGATGGATCAAATGCAATCAAAAGGGGTCCTTCTTTGAGGAAAAGGATTACGGAAAACAAGAGTCAAAATGCGAGTAAAATAAGAATTCAGTAATTCGGGAAAATTTTCATCTATTTTATAGAATTTTGGCGACATGGCCGAGTGGTAAGGCGGGGGACTGCAAATCCTTTTTCCCCAGTTCAAATCCGGGTGTCGCCTGATCGACAAAAAACTTGAAATCTCTGCTTCTCTTCTGTTCTGCTGATAGAATTCGGAGACGGAGGAAACAGGCCGTTGATGCTTTGTTTGATTCTAAGCATGTGATCTTAAGGTTAAAAAAAAAGATTGTGAATCCTCATTCGCATCTAGGATTCAAGGAAATATTTGAATCCACGGTAGAAGGACTATTAGGACTTCAGATTCCCTTCTATTTATATACTAACTATATACTAAATACTAAGGGAGTGTCTAATGGCTGGATCTTGACTTAGATTGTAGAGCCTAATAGGAAATTCAATCAATAGTTTTGGAAAGGACCAGAGGTTGCTTTCTATACTACGGACTCACAAGAATCTCTGAGTGTTCAGGTATACAATCCATATTAGATTGGATTGATTTTTTCTTTTTTTTTTTTTTAGAAAAAGAAAGACTCTCCTTTCAGCAAGCCCTAGCCGATCCCCCTGTTTCACAGCGATAATCGGGAAAGAGCGTACGGATTAGATCAAATGGAGAAATAGGGGTCTGGTCTGTATTAGATAGTGATTTCCCTTTTTTAGTGATTTCTCCCCTTCTGTGTTGAATTACGAGGGTCAACAAAAAAAATGGATCTTCTTCTTTTTATTCCTACGTGTTCTCGGGGATGTTACTGCGTATTTTACTTGTGTTTAATCTTTCCCAATTCTAAATTGGAATCGATTTTTTGGATTGTTTTCTCAATAGTGTTCGGTCAGAATCCCCTTTTGACTATGCACCATTGGTTCCATTATTATATTATTAATGAGGAATAATTCCTTCGTATTTATAGAGATAGGGGACATAATTCACATGGATATAGTAAGTCTCGCTTGGGCTGCTTTAATGGTAGTCTTTACATTTTCCCTTTCACTCGTAGTGTGGGGAAGAAGTGGACTCTAGAAGGACTACTAACTGAGTTGAAGAATCAAACCGTAGCAATTGTTTTATAGATCGTTCTGCAACGCGTTTTGAACTTAACAAAAAAAATCTCTGAATTTCGAATCTCATTGGAATCCAATGGAGTAATCTATGATATGAATGATATGAATCATACTCTTTCAATCAAAGAGATATTTCAGCAATTCCCATGTTTGTATTTCGAAAAGAAAGGGATTCAGATGGTTGGAAATTTATTCCAACCTAAAATTCTTCCGTAAATTTCCATTTCAATCAGTGGAATGGGTTCTTACTATCTTTATCGATATAGGTGAATAGTGAAGAAAACCGGACCTTTTTTGATTTCTTTCCTTCTTTACTGTTCAAAGAAGAACTTGTTTTGGTAAGTGTATACGCACTTTCTATGAGAAATGATATAGAGATAGTGATTGTCTAACAAGAGACAATGCAATAATAAGATCTTACCTCGGACGAATCTACACATATACACCTACATATACACCTATTGGGCATTTAGCGTAGTTTGAGAAAGGCGATTTATGCTTTAGCGACTTATTTCATATCATGGTTTGGGCGTTAAAAATCGGTGAGGTTTCCTCTTCCTTATTGAAAGGAATTCGAATCCTAAGATAAGAATTTGTTCCGATTGATCGGAACAAATAGATGTAGCAAATTGGGTATTATGTCAATTCCATACAATATATCTAAACTTAAACCTTTATCTTTATTCTAGATTACAACTTTAAAGACTAAGTTTATAGACTAAGAGATAGATGGGATGGTAGAAGGATTCATCTATTTGTTTCTTACTATCCCATCTATCTCTTAGAATACTTCTGATTCTAGTCCGCTCATTTCATTTAAGTGAAGACGTGAAATTCGAATCCTTTTCATTGGACTTCGTCAATTTTTGATCAGAACTCAGAGGAAAAGTTTGATTCACATTAATTTGAAAATCCAATTGAATTAATCATTTTGACTGACTGTTTTTACGTAAATGATAAGTAGAAAGGCGGTAGGAACTAGAATGAATAGTGCAGTAGCAATAAATGCAAGAATATTTACTTCCATAATCTCATTGGTTTTTTTACTTCGCAATAACTCGGGATTTAATCCCCTAGAGATGATAAATCTTTCATCTGGAAATTCAATGAATGAATTACCCCTCGATGATATTGAATGGGCTAAATATCATGAATAACAATATCTGATCTATCAAATCAATTCGTCGTTGAGACTTGATTAGTATAACATAGGAAGTTCTTTTATCCATACCGAATCAAAATTAGGATTCCTAACCCAATCAATCGAAAATTTCTTTATTTTGCATTGGTTTCTTTATTTTTTTCTATAACCTACCTTGCGGACAACCATCTGCTGAAGTATCATCAAATTTCCCCTCTACTTCAATTAATCACATAGTTACAAACCTAAAGAAACAATAAAAGCGAAACGGAAAAATAGTAATAGTAAAGAAAAAAGAAATAAGGACTCCCCTTTGCTTTGGAAATGAGAGTATGTCCCCCGACACCCTTTACTAGTTCATAGAAAGGGAAAAATGAATTTATGCATTTATTGGATCCGTCGGGACTGGCGGGGCTCGAACCCGCAGCTTCCGCCTTGACAGGGCGGTGCTCTGACCAATTGAACTACAATCCCAGTGAAATAAGGGATCTAGCAGAAGATTTTATTCTTTTTTTATCTTCGTATTGGGGTTTATACAATCTCATGGTGGATTGGCGAATTATTGGGCCGAGCTGGATTTGAACCAGCGTAGACATATTGCCAACGAATTTACAGTCCGTCCCCATTAACCGCTCGGGCATCGACCCAGGAAAAATGAATTTTAGGCTTATTGGTAATCCATGATCAACTTCCTTTCGTAGTACCCTACCCCCAGGGGAATTCGAATCCCCGTTGCCTCCTTGAAAGAGAGATGTCCTAAACCACTAGACGATGGGGGCCGACTTGACCAACCTACCTGATACTATGATCATAGTATGATCAAATTTTTGAAATTGTCAATATATTGCAATGATTAGATCCTTTAGATCTTTCCATTTTTCAGAATTGTCTAGAATTTTTGGATTCGTCATTCCTATTCATGAATCGTTCATTAGAATCGACATTCGCTATATAACCCTATAAACTCTACTAAAATAAATCTAGTAAGCGGAATCAAGAAGTTATCGAAAATAATTTTCTCTAAGACTTTAGTTCAAGGAGACAAGTAGAATCTCATCATTCGATGAAATATCTTGAATTTTTTTACGTGCAATTGGTGAGTGTACATGGATGTTATATATCAATGACGTGAATTTTGTTTTGATAGGGATCAAAGAAAAGGGGACCGGTCTTGAAACAATTCATTTTACCCTCGACCTGTTAGGCAAATCCATTTGATTATTCACAAATAAGTAACTAGCCACTAGGAGTCTCCTGCATTATATATTTATATTACATAATAATAATAATAGAAATATATAGTATAATATAGATATAGAATGTCTATATAGAATATATGCGTATATACAGATTTTCTATACAGACCCCTTTGGTAATTAAATAAAATAAGCCCTTTTAACTCAGTGGTAGAGTAACGCCATGGTAAGGCGTAAGTCATCGGTTCAAATCCGATAAGGGGCTTTTCTTTCTTTTTATTTTGAGAAATTTTTTCATAAAAGTCCAGTCATAGTACTCAGAAAAAAGATAGATTTTTTGGAATACAAAAGGAACTAACCGAATAATACGTTATCATTATACTGAGTTAGAGTATAGTAGTTCTAGTTAGAAGTGGAACAGTTATTCGGTAAATTTTCATTATTCGAAATAAGCATAAGCCGCCGCTTGAATCACTAAAAATTCCTTTTTCCATTATACCAATATTTTGGATTCGAAATCAACAAAAGAAAAAGTAAGTGGACCTGACCCATTTAATTCGGACTATATCCGCTATTCTGATATTCAAAGTCGATAGAGATGAAATTTGAATTAGAACACCGCCTCCTTTTTTAATTTCATTTCTTTGAACTTTGAAAGAATTTGTCGATATTTCCGATTCAATCTTCTTGTTCCTAGATTTTCTAGGAAAAAAATTCCCTCCCTCTACGGAGAAACCTTTCTTCCAAGTCACAAGATAAGAGCCTTTTCTATTATCTTTCTTTAATTCCGGATCAAGATGAATTTCTATCTATCGAAGTCTATTTAGATGTATAGCTATCAGATCGTGGCTTCATGTCCCAAACATTTCTATATCGCTCCATCCGAAGTTTGGTTACGACGGTGTAATGAAGAATGGATGCAAAAAAGATACTTTCATTTCCAGTCTTGTATTTTTATATAGACTTTAACGAAAAAAATAGGAAATTTCTTTCTAAGAGAGAAAACGCAATAAAAAATACTTTTTTCTTTGGCCGGGGGGAAGGTAGACTCTGGAGTTTTCGATTTATCTGAAGGAAAAGGAGATATAACAAAGAAGACACTTAAAGAAAATTAAAACAGAAATTAATAAAAATTATGTATATGGAA